GCCATTAGAATATTGATTGACAGACAATTAATAAAAAGAAAACTCTAATAGAAAATGAAACGGTCGACCCAGACATAGACGGTCGACCCAGGTGGATATACCCTATAAAATACAGGCCGTAGCGAGCGTAGTTCAATGTAGCGAGCGTAGTTCAGTGGTAAAACATCTCCTTGCCAAGGAGAAGATACGGGTTCGATTCCCGTCGCTCGCCAGCTTAATTTAGTAAGGTACTATGATAAAAAATAAGGTACTATGATAAAAAATTAAGTCTAGTTGACTACTTAACTACTTATATTTACTTAATTATATTCTAGTAAAAGTACTTATATTCTAGTAAATGACTACTTAATTAAATATTAATTTAATATTTAATTAAGTGGTTGTTAGTCTAGTACTGTACCCCTTCCTATCTTATCCTTCCTTTGCACCCGACTCAAAAAAAAAAAGAGTGCTTCAGGGACGAAAATCCAACTTTCTAAGAAAGTTCCCTAAACCGGGGATTCCCCGAGACAAACAAGAGACAAACGGTTTTGAAAGGGGGATAGGCTATGTTTTTCTTTCATTTTTTTCTGCCTGCTGAATAAAAAAAAGGGTTGGATATAGGCCTTTATCATATATATACAAAATATATACAAATAGAATAGAATAGTCCATTTATACGGACTGCTAAGTGCGGAGACGGGAATCGAACCCGTGACCTCAAGGTTATGAGCCTCGTGAGCTACCAAACTGCTCTACTCCGCTCTGTAGGGCCGAAAACAGGTGGACGAAAGAAAAAGGTTGAATACAAGTTTCTACCATGTCTAGACAAACAAATGGAATAGTCTTTTTATACAGAATGGAGCGGGTAGCGGGAATCGAACCCGCATCGTTAGCTTGGAAGGCTAGGGGTTATAGTCGACGTTAGTTGATTATTTTTAACGTCTCTAATTCAAAACCGAACATGAAATTTTTATTTCATTCGGCTCCTTTATGGATATTCTCACCACTTAACATCTATGTCAGCTTTTCTGTCTGAATGGAACCAAAGCTCTCCGCTTTCTAGATGATCCCTATAGAGTAGGAGATAGAAATTCTGCTAAATATCTATCTAATCTACTTACTTCGTTCCCTAATTTCATTCAAGAGATCCTGAGGAAAAGAGTTGGGTTTCCACCGAGCTGAAACAATATAATATACTAATGGTTCTAGTAAACCAAAACCATCGTTTTTTAGCTATTGGGCTTCCATTTCCTACAAAACAAAAGAAGATTTAGTTACGATTGGAAATCAACTTTTTTGTATCTTCATCCATAGATCCTTTACTCATATTTATTCAATCGGAATACTTAATCCAATGCAAAATTATGCTTCGCGACTACGTACTCATAATCGAATTTGTATTTTGGATGCAAATTCAATTAGTGTTTGGATACTAATCGCGAGAATGTATATTCTTCCTCAATATGCTATTGAGAGGAAAAGGATTAAACCCTTTATAAGAACTAAAGTTTTCATCGGAATATGAATATAAAAAAACTTAAGGATGCCTTAAGTATATCATTTCAAATTCAATTATTAATAGAACGAATCACACTTTTACCACTAAACTATACCCGCTACATGTAGATTATGATACCAATGCTACCCTTTGTCAAGGGCAGCCATTCGAGAAGGAGGCTAATTCCATTCCACCTTATCGAATCAAAAAAGTTCATGGCAGTGGGCGGTTGGTACTTAAATCGCGGGCCTTTACTTTAGGATTTAGATAGCCCCTCCCTAGTCTGTAAAATACATCTCTTCTTACCATACCAATAGCGTATGAACCAAATGTATGCATTTCGATTAGGATCTATTCTACGGTTATGACTACAAGGATCATTATTTGTGAGGACGTAAATGTGCCAGACTGTTGTAAGGAATCGTTTAATTATTCCTACAATATATACTAAGAGATTAAGAGATATGGAGGCAGTACAGTCCCCATAAATCCCTTTCTTCCTTTTCTTTTTTATTCAGAATTGAACAAAGAAATTGGGAAAGATGTTTTCTTCCTCCACGTATCATGAAGTGCGAGCCATAGGGAAGGAGTAAGATGACTTTCAAAAAATTATCCTAGACTTCCTCTATCGCTTGAGAGAAACAACAAAAAGTAATAACTTAAAAAGAAAAGCGGACAGGAATCGACAGATTTACCTGATGAAAATTTACATCAGAGGACTCTGATAAGGACTCCTCAAACTCTTCAGAAAAAGGATCCAGAAAGTCTATGGTTAGCGGATCCTCCCCATTTCCTAATTTCCTCTCTTCTTTTCCGCTCAATTCTAGTTTATTAGATTCTTGTTTAAAAGAATCAAAGAAGATGAATAGAACTAAGAACACATAAAAAAGAGCATAGAGAACCATTACCAAACTTTCCTCCTAAGAATCTTATTGGGTATCTGTCCCCTTCCTTTTCACCCTAGGATCGAAAATCTAGAATCCTCCCGTTTCCTAGTGTTCGGAAACGGAAAACCCTGAACCTGGAGGAGTTAGGTATGTAGGATATGCTTTTTATTTTTGTTGGGCAGGCAGTAGTATAATTTTTATACTCTGCAGTATAAATTCGACTCCCAACTTTTTTTTAGAATAAAATTGTTGATAAAACTCCAACATAGTTTGTTCCAAATCCACTAGAATCCTTGTAGAATAGTCAAGTACCCCATTTCCAAGGGGTACCTGTTGAAAATCGTTTTAACAAATCTGTCCAAAACTTTTTAAGAAAAATTTTATTTTAAAGTTTTGAACTCAAAAGTTTTTCTAAGATATGCCTGCTAAAAATTGTTTCAATCTCTCACCAAAACAGATAAGAAACATATCACTGAAAATTAATATCTAGCCATATGGGTATATGAAGAGCGCAAATTCCTTTATACCCCACCCAATTAGAATTAGGGGAAATAAAAGATAAATGGAGAAAGTTCTCATTATAAGATCAGCCAATAGAAGAAAAAAGTCCCTAATTCTGCAGAACATTCTGAGTACGTGAAAAGTGAATAGCCTAAAGATAAAAAAAACAAAGTTTATCATTTTTTTAACAGCAGTTCTTATTGCCCCTTTGACCTTTTTGGCCCATTGTTATATCCGATTCAACAATTGATACAATACATATTTGTTCTCCCTTAAAAAAAAAGGAACTTCCGAGCTTTGGTTTGGTGAGTCGTACGAGATCGTGTTTACATACCTATGAACTTATCCTCTTCAAGTGTATCCGATATATAATAAATAATTTTTGAGTGTGTCAACTCTCTGTTCATGTATTTTATTATACGTTATATGTATATTTATTTATATAATAATAAATAACTCTACTTTGTGCAAGTGATAAGAGATAATATGAAAGGTTTTCTTATTTTTCTTTATTTTCTCAAGATTTGGAACCTCACCATAAATAAACTTCGATATCTCGATCTCGATATATAGAAAATAAAATCTCTACATATATCTCTATATATACATATATTATGTACATTAATATATACATATAATATGTACATTATGCAGTAGACCCATAATGGTAAAAGAAAGTGGCTAATTATTGAATAAAAAGCCCTTTTAACTCAGTGGCAGAGTAATGCCATGGTAAGGCATAAGTCATCGGTTCAAATCCGATAAAGGGCTTTTCACTTAGTGGTAGAATAATGCCTTGGTAAAACAGAAGTCATCGGTTCGAGTCCGATAAAGTACTTTTCTACTAAATTCATTCATTTCTTTTTTGAAAATGTCCCCATTTTTTTTATTTTATGACTTAGTTTAGTGCGAGATGCCCACATTTGTGTTCTGAACACTAAACGAAGCACAGAGTTAAAATTGCAAAAATAAAAAAAAATGAAATTGGACTCCTTTTCCTGTTATAGCAATCAAATCAATACCTGTACTGAACTAATTTCGATTCCTTTTTTTTTTTATTAGTCTATTCTTATTCTATACCCTTTAAACGAATTTCCTTAACCTTAAAAAGTAGGCGATGATCCGTGAATTAACCTAACCATCAACTAAAAAAAATCCTATGAAAGCATAACAGAAAAGTAGTAAAAACTCTTTCCTTTGATCTAGTTACACTCTTCGAGTATATTGACAATTCGAAAAAACTGCTCATACTATCATTATAATATAATGACGAGTGGTTGTATATGGTACTATAGTCTAGTGATGCCCCCATCGTCTAGTGGTTCAGGACATCTCTCTTTCAAGGAGGCAGCGGGGATTCGACTTCCCCTGGGGGTAGGGAGTATTATAAAAAGAGGTTAATCATAGATTATCAAAAAGCCTAGAATAAATTCTTCCTGGGTCGATGCCCGAGCGGTTAATGGGGACGGACTGTAAATTCGTTGACGATATGTCTACGCTGGTTCAAATCCAGCTCGGCCCAAAAATCTAGGGCTTCGTGAATATGAACTAAATCCATTATTTTTTATGGAAGAAAAAAATCTATTATCCATAGAAATAAAGGATAAAGAGAAATGGGGAAATTTATTTCTAATCCATATCTCTCTGATTCTTTATCTTACAAAGAAAAAACAAAGAAAAGAGCCCTTCTTATGGAAAGGCAGATTATCGTTTATTTTTAGGGATAAAAAATCGCGACATACTAGTTATGCCACTCTCACTATACCCACATAGGATATGTGGGTATGTAGTATATGATTCGTCTATTTCTTAGAGCACGACAGACGGGTCGAATCTTCTTATGGTTCTATTTAAGAATAGGCATGCCATACACCCCGCAGGGATTGTAGTTCAATTGGTCAGAGCACCGCCCTGTCAAGGCGGAAGCTGCGGGTTCGAGCCCCGTCAGTCCCGAACTAGGGTTCAATGAATGGACAAATTCATCTTTCCTTTTTTCATGGAAATTTTTGATGAAAAAAAGAGGGCAGGAGGCAAGATCAAATATCTATGGGGTACCCTTACTTCACTTTTATTTATTATTTTGCATTTCTCAGTAAAAAGAGAGCAGTATAGGATTTTTTTTCACTACTTCCGGTTGATAAGGAAAGGCATACATATCATACGTGGATTAGTATAATTTAGGATATTACTCTATTTTTATGATGATACCGCCCTCATCTTAACTTCCTATTCGACTCTTATGAAATCGAGTACCGATATTTTACCGGAATCCATACATAAACCGTATTCGTTTATTGTTAGAGAATGAATTTCATCTAATTAGTTCCTTTTGGGGGTTAAACCACACTCCTTCTATTTTCTAGTTCCAACTTTGTTTGTGTATGTTCAATGAATAATTGGAAAGAATCCACCTCATTCTCACTCCATTTGCCGACTCCTTTTTTTATGGATCCGCTCTCATCTTTAGATCCCAAAAAGCGGATATTGATAGTAACCTAATAAAATAAAAACCAAGCAAACGCTCTTTTTCCTAAATTGAAATTGAAATATTGGATCTTTTTTATTTAAAATCCTCTTTTCTCCATCTCATTTCTACTTCTACTGCTTATTGCGATGTCTATGTGACCCTGGTCATATAATACATACATAATTGTATGTATAACTATAAGGAAAAGGAAGGGAAATTGGATAAAATAAGAAAGATTTTTGGTTATACATATAGAAAAGCAAAAGTAGAAAAGAATGAAAAATAGAATAGAGGGGGTTTCGAATCCAATCAAAAACCACATTTTGGTCTTAGTATGGATAAGAGATCTTCCTATGTTATATTATTCCACTATCAATCATGAATTGATTTGATAGATCCAATATTCATAATATTGAATTGATTCAGTATTATCAGAATGCAAGTCCTCCCCTTGAATTTACAGGATACTCCTTTTTCCTCTCTATGGGATTACATCCCGAGTTATTGTGAAAAAAAAAAATAAAGAGGTTATGGAAGTAAATATTCTCGCATTTATTGCTACTGCATTGTTCATTCTAGTTCCTACTGCCTTTTTACTTATTATTTATGTAAAAACAGCCAGTCAAAAGGATTAATTGGAATTCCAATTAATCATTGAAGAAATGAAAAAGGGATTAAAGAAAATAAAAAATCTAAGTCTTAAATGAAAGGGTCTGGTTGGAATCATAAAGTGTGGTAGAAAGAATTACATATAGTTTTTTCTACCACACTTTAGATTCTTTCTATTATATTATCTATGAATCCACATAGAATCAATTAGTAGATTGAAATTGAAATTGAAATAGTAGTCTAATTCAACTTCTTTTTTCACTGCATCCACTTAATTTCAATCAAGTAAAAATTTTTAAATCGAAGATAATTCCTCATGGAAAGAATACAAAGAGGGGGGAAAATAATACGAGAATAGACTATAGTAAAAGAAAAAAGTAAAAGGAAAAAACCTACGAATCTTTCATGCTTACAAATGGCGCGAGATGCTTCAATCGAGATCCTTCAAAAAAAAAAAAGAACATAAAAAATTTTCTAAGAATAAGAAAATAGTAGAAATGGAAAATGTGTGATATGTTGTGAATAACTTCGTGTAAGAAAGTCTAATTTTCTTATGTTCTAATTTTCTTATGTATAGAACTTTCTTTTTACTCGTCACTTCTAGCAGAATAGAAATTATGAATTACTATAATCGCCCTTTCTATTCTATTATACTGGAATAGAACATAGTAGAATAGAACGACTCTTTCTTACTTTCTTAAAAGAGTCTCTTACAAGAGTGAAACAAAACTAAAGAAAGAAAGAAAAAATAAAGTTTGGCAAAATTATTAATGCAAAACGATCAATTAAAGAAAAGAGTTGATACTACAATTCGACTACTCAATCAATTGGTAGTATCCCTAGAGTCCACTCCTCCCCCATACTACTAGCGAAAGAGAAAATGTAAAGACTACCATTAAAGCAGCCCAAGCGAGACTTACTATATCCATGGAAATTATGTCTCCTATTTCTATGAAGGAATTCTTCTACTATTGATCAATAATCATAGTGGAATCAAGGGTACAGAGTCAAAAAGACATTCTGCCCTAAGACTATGGATGAATCCGTTAAAGGAATTTACTCCTAACAAATTCTTATATGATTTCTGGTAGAATTGGAGAGCATTAAGTAGAAATATGATACATCGCTCTTTCCCTAAAAAAGAGTAGGGAATGTTCTGAATAGAAGACGCGGGAATAGAGAGATTTTTTCTTTCGTTTTGTTACCTTTTTTATAAGCAAAGGACGTAAGAATATACCATAAAATTTGGATAGATAAATATTTATTGGATACCTACCTTACCCCATGTTTATTTTTGACCTAAACCCTACTGCTGCCCCGCTTTCTATCTTTCTATGAAAGAGTAAGGAGGCCTTATCCACAACCCAAAAATGGATTTTTGATCAGCCTATTCAATCTAATTCTCGACAGAATCAGTAGCCTTTACTTTAGTGTATGTAGGTAGCATAAGATGTACGAAATGTATGTAGTAAGATGTACGATAAATAAAATGTATGATAATTAGGAAGTCTTTCTATTTCTTCGCAAAGTCCCTTCTTCAATCTTAGATTGAAAAAAGACTGCCCCTTAGAGACCTTTCCCTTAGAGACCTTTGGATACGAAGATTTCTGGCATCTTAGTCTCGTAGTTTTAAATTCCCGAATCGAATCAATTTAAATTACTAAAAGAATAAGGAAACGCTACCTCATCCCTATTGGTAGCCGTTTGGGCCAGTGCCGACAAAACAAACCCTAGTTTGAGGGTAGAACTATGGTATGGATTCTCAAAATCCAGTATCGCCAGACCTAGTTACTCTCGTGCCCCAACTTAGGGGGGGGGTACGAATTTGTCGAGTTTGATCAGTACTTTAATCCTAAGTATTTTTTTGATCAGGCGGCACCCAGATTTGAACTGGGGGTAAAGGATTTGCAGTCCCCTGCCTTACCACTTGGCCATGCCGCCAAAAAATTCGATCTAAAATCGAGAAAAAAACAAGTATTCATCCACATTTTTTTACTAATTACTAAAATTACTAAAACCCTTTTTTCTTTTATCTTGAATCTAATTCTACTTACTTTTTTATAATCTTTTTCAAAAAATTTTGAAAACCAATTTCTGCTTTTTTGGATCCAGTTTCGCTTATTCTCCTCGATGGATTCTATCTTAAAACACACATTGCTAAGACTAGAAAACTTCCCGCTTCTTTCTATTCTATTGAAATGACAAAGGAGAAAAAGTGGATTTCCAGTCGAAGGCTGCAAAATTAAGAACAAATTAGAACCATTAACTATAATAGAATTTAAAAATAGAATTTAAAATATAATTTTTTTTTTGAATTGCAGTAGTGAACGACTCTTAAATCGGTATTCTCCCCCCCCCCATTATTAGTAATGGCATAATAAAATAGAATAAGAATAAATAAAATAGAATAAGAATAAATGTTTCCCTAATCTGTATATAGGGAAACTCCAGGTCCGAACAGCATTATTATCTATGGATCCCCCTTATGTACATATCCTATGGGGAATCGTGCTTTAATTTTTCATTGCATTAAATATAAATATCTTGAAAAAGAGGGAATTTGCTCTGATATAGATTATGGCCTGGCCTTCTTGGCCCACCTAAGTGCAAGATAAAAGAAAGGATATGTAGATAGGTGGATAACTAGATTGGCAAGTACTTCAAAAATAAAGTACTTTATCTTATCTTTATTTTAGGATTCTACAACGAAATCCTTTACTTTCTAGCAATTCTACTACTACGATACGAAACAAAAAGATACGAAACAAAAAAGACCCTTCAAATTCTTTTTGAAAATGAAACTAAGCGTGCTATTCTAAATCGAACTAAAATCAAACTTTCTAGTGCTTATAAATTATTATGGGTTTATCCCTTTCATAGAAAGGAGATAAAACGAGAAATCTTTGCTATCGAATCTTTTTAGAATATCATATCATAAAGTTTAAGTGGCAGAATTTTTTTCTAGGACTGTTTTATCAATTCATTTTTATTCCATTTCTACCCCTGCTAAATTCGAACTTTCGTCGAAATCGTCTCTATTCATATGTATGAAATACATATATGAAATACGTATGTGGAGTTTCCTAGAATTTCATGTGATTCAGTAAACAGAATATAGATTCCATGATTGCTGGATTGATCCGTATGGATTGATGAAGAGTGAGCTGATAATGGAATTTTTCTTCTATAAATAGGAAACTTAAGATTCAAATGCTCCGGAATGGAAATGAGGGAATGTCCACAATACCCGGATTTAGTCAGATCCAATTCGAGGGATTTTGTAGATTCATTAATCAAGGCTTGGCAGAAGAACTTGAGAAGTTTCCAACAATTAAAGATCCAGATCACGAAATTGCATTTCAATTATTTGCCAAAGGATATCAATTGCTAGAACCCTCGATAAAAGAAAGGAATGCTGTGTATGAATCACTCACCTATTCTTCCGAATTATATGTATCCGCGAGATTAATTTTTGGTTTCGATGTGCAAAAGCAAACCATTTCTATTGGAAACATTCCTATAATGAATTCCTTAGGAACCTTTATAATAAATGGAATATACCGAATTGTGATCAATCAAATATTGCTAAGTCCTGGTATTTACTACCGCTCGGAATTAGACCATAAGGGAATTTCTATATACACCGGGACTATAATATCAGATTGGGGAGGAAGGTCGGAATTAGCAATTGATAAAAAAGAAAGGATATGGGCTCGCGTGAGTAGAAAACAAAAGATATCCATTTTAGTTCTATCATCAGCTATGGGTTCGAATCTAAGAGAAATTTTAGATAATGTTTCCTACCCCGAAATTTTCTTGTCTTTCCCGAATGCTAAGGAGAAGAAGAGGATTGAGTCAAAAGAAAAAGCTATTTTGGAGTTTTATCAACAATTTGCTTGTGTAGGTGGGGACCTGGTATTTTCGGAGTCCTTATGCGAGGAATTACAAAAGAAATTTTTTCAACAAAAATGTGAATTAGGAAGAGTTGGTCGACGAAATATGAATCGGAGACTCAATCTTGATATCCCTCAGAACAATACATTCTTGTTACCACGAGATGTATTGGCCGCTACGGATCATTTGATTGGAATGAAATTTGGAACGGGTATACTTGGCGATGACGATATGAATCACTTGAAAAATAAACGTATTCGTTCGGTTGCAGATCTGTTACAAGATCAATTCGGACTGGCTCTTGGACGTTTACAACATGCGGTTCAAAAAACTATCCGTAGAGTATTCATACGTCAATCGAAACCGATTCCACAAACTTTGGTAACTCCAACTTCAACTTCGATTTTATTAATAACTACTTATGAGACCTTTTTTGGCACATACCCCTTATCTCAAGTTTTTGATCAAACCAATCCATTGACCCAAACGGTTCATGGGCGAAAAGTGAGTTGTTTGGGTCCTGGAGGATTGACAGGGAGAACTGCAAGTTTTCGGAGCCGAGATATTCATCCGAGTCACTATGGGCGTATTTGTCCAATTGACACGTCCGAAGGAATCAATGTTGGACTTACCGGATCGTTAGCTATTCATGCGAGAATTGATCACAGGTGGGGATCTATAGAGAGTCCGTTTTATGAAATATCTGAAAAAGCAAAAGAAAAAAAAGAGAGACAGGTGGTTTATTTATCACCAAATAGAGATGAATATTATATGATAGCAGCAGGAAATTCTTTGTCCTTGAATCAGGGTATTCAGGAAGAACAGGTTGTTCCAGCTAGATACCGTCAAGAATTCCTGACTATTGCATGGGAACAGATTCATGTTAGAAGTATTTTTCCTTTCCAATATTTTTCTATTGGAGGTTCTCTCATTCCTTTTATTGAGCATAATGATGCGAATCGGGCTTTAATGAGTTCTAATATGCAGCGCCAAGCAGTTCCACTTTCTCGGTCCGAGAAGTGCATTGTTGGAACTGGATTGGAACGCCAAACAGCTCTAGATTCGATGGTTTCCGTTATAGCCGAACGCGAGGGAAAGATCATTTCTAGTGATAGTCACAAGATCCTTTTATCAAGTAGTGGGAAGACTATAAGTATTCCTTTAGTTGCCCATAGGCGTTCTAATAAAAATACCTGTCTGCACCAAAAACCTCGGGTTCTGCCGGGTAAATCCATTAAAAAGGGGCAAATTTTAGCGGAGGGAGCAGCTACAGTTGGTGGGGAACTTGCTTTAGGAAAAAACGTTTTAGTAGCTTATATGCCCTGGGAGGGTTACAATTTTGAAGACGCAGTACTAATTAGCGAACGTTTGGTATATGAGGATATTTATACTTCTTTTCACATCCGAAAATATGAAATTCAGACGGATACGACAAGCCAAGGCTCCGCTGAAAAAATCACTAAAGAAATACCACATCTAGAAGAACATTTACTCCGCAATTTGGACAGAAATGGAGTTGTGAGGTTGGGATCCTGGGTAGAAACTGGCGATATTTTAGTAGGTAAATTAACGCCTCAGATAGCAAGCGAATCGTCGTATATCGCGGAAGCTGGATTATTACGGGCTATTTTTGGTCTTGAGGTATCCACTTCAAAAGAAACTTCTCTCAAACTACCTATAGGTGGAAGAGGGCGCGTTATCGATGTGAAATGGATCCAGAGGGACCCCTTTGACATAATGGTTCGTGTATATATTTTACAGAAACGTGAAATCAAAGTTGGGGATAAAGTAGCCGGAAGACACGGGAATAAGGGGATCATTTCAAAAATTTTGCCTAGGCAAGATATGCCCTATTTGCAAGATGGAACACCTGTTGATATGGTCTTCAATCCCTTAGGAGTACCCTCACGAATGAATGTGGGACAAATATTTGAAAGCTCGCTCGGATTAGCAGGGGATCTGCTAAAGAAACATTATAGAATAGCACCCTTTGATGAGAGATATGAGCAAGAGGCTTCAAGAAAACTTGTGTTTTCGGAATTATATGAAGCCAGTAAACAAACAAAAAATCCATGGGTATTTGAACCCGAGTACCCGGGGAAAAGCAGAATATTTGATGGAAGAACAGGAGATCCCTTCGAACAGCCTGTTCTAATAGGGAAGTCCTATATCTTAAAATTAATTCATCAAGTTGATGAGAAAATTCATGGACGTTCTACTGGGCCCTACTCACTTGTTACCCAACAACCCGTTAGAGGAAGAGCTAAGCAAGGGGGACAACGAGTAGGAGAAATGGAAGTTTGGGCTTTAGAAGGATTTGGTGTTGCTCATATTTTACAAGAGATACTTACTTATAAATCTGATCATCTTATAGCTCGCCAGGAAATACTTAATGCTACCATCTGGGGAAAAAGAGTGCCTAATCACGAGGATCCGCCAGAATCTTTTCGAGTGCTCGTTCGAGAACTACGATCTTTGGCTCTAGAACTGAACCATTTCCTTGTATCTGAGAAGAACTTCCAGGTTAATAGGGAGGATGTTTGATCGGAATAAATATAAATTATTTTCTTATTTCTATTTTATGATTGACCAATATAAACATAAACAACTTAAAATTAGACTCGTTTCCCCTCAACAAATAAAGGCTTGGGCTAAAAAAATCCTACCTAATGGGGAAGTCGTTGGCGAAGTCACAAGGCCCTCCACTTTTCATTATAAAACCGATAAACCAGAAAAAGATGGATTGTTTTGCGAAAGAATCTTTGGACCCATAAAAAGCGGAATTTGTGCTTGTGGAAACTCTCGAGCGAGCGTAGCTGAAAATGAAGACGAAAGATTTTGCCAAAAATGCGGGGTCGAATTTGTTGATTCTCGGATACGAAGATATCAAATGGGATACATCAAATTAGCATGTCCAGTGACTCATGTGTGGTATTTGAAAGGTCTTCCTAGTTATATTGCGAATCTTTTAGATAAACCCCTTAAGAAATTGGAGGGCCTAGTATATGGTGATTTCTCTTTTGCTAGGCCCAGCGCTAAAAAACCTACTTTCTTACGATTACGGGGTTTATTCGAAGATGAAATTTCATCCTGTAACCACAGTATTTCTCCCTTTTTTTCTACCCCAGGCTTTGCAACATTTCGAAATCGGGAAATTGCGACAGGAGCAGATGCTATTAGAGAACAATTAGCGGATTTAGATTTGCGAATTATTATAGAGAATTCTTTGGTTGAATGGAAGGAATTAGAAGACGAGGGGTATAGTGGAGATGAATGGGAAGATAGAAAAAGACGAATAAGAAAAGTTTTTTTGATTAGACGCATGCAATTGGCGAAACATTTTATTCAAACAAATGTAGAACCAGAATGGATGGTTTTGTGCTTATTACCGGTTCTTCCTCCCGAATTGAGACCCATTGTTTATAGATCTGGGGATAAAGTAGTGACTTCAGATATTAATGAACTTTATAAGAGAGTTATCCGTCGGAACAACAACCTTGCCTATCTATTAAAAAGAAGTGAATTAGCACCAGCAGATTTAGTAATGTGCCAGGAAAAATTGGTACAAGAAGCCGTGGATACACTTCTTGATAGTGGGTCCCGCGGGCAACCGACGAGGGATGGTCACAATAAAGTATACAAATCACTTTCAGATGTAATTGAGGGTAAAGAGGGGAGGTTTCGCGAGACTCTGCTTGGGAAACGGGTCGATTACTCGGGGCGGTCTGTCATTGTTGTGGGTCCTTCGCTTTCATTACATCAATGTGGATTACCTCTAGAGATAGCAATAAAGCTTTTTCAGCTATTTGTAATTCGCGATTTAATCACGAAACGTGCTACTTCTAATGTCAGGATTGCTAAAAGGAAAATTTGGGAAAAGGAACCCATTGTATGGGAAATACTTCAAGAAGTTATGCGCGGACATCCTGTACTGTTGAACAGAGCACCTACCCTGCATAGATTAGGCATACAGGCCTTCCAACCCACTTTAGTAGAGGGACGTACTATTTGTTTACATCCATTAGTGTGTAAGGGTTTCAATGCGGACTTTGATGGGGATCAAATGGCTGTTCACCTACCTTTATCCTTGGAAGCTCAGGCGGAAGCCCGTTTACTTATGTTTTCTCATATGAATCTCCTTTCTCCCGCTATTGGAGATCCTATTTGTGTGCCAACCCAAGACATGCTTATCGGACTTTATGTATTAACGATTGGAAACCATCGAGGTATTTGTGCAAATAGATATAATAGTTGTGGAAACTCTCCAAATAAAAAAGTAAACTACAATAATAACAATTATTATAAGTATACGAAAGATAAAGAACCCCATTTTTCTAGTTCCTATGATGCACTGGGAGCTTATAGACAGAAACGAATCGGTTTAAACAGTCCCTTGTGGCTCCGATGGAAACTAGATCAACGCATCGTTGGGTCAAGAGAAGTTCCGATTGAAGTTCAATATGAACCTTTTGGGACTTATCATGAGATTTATGCCCACTATCTAGTAGTGGGAAATAGAAAAAAAGAAATCCGTTCTATATACATTCGAACCACTCTTGGTCATATTTCTTTTTATAGAGAAATAGAGGAAGCCATACAAGGATTTAGTCGAGCCTATTCATACACTATCTAAATAAGGAAGTTAGATTCGGCAATGCCCCTTTCGGGGGGCATTCCGATTTCGCTAGTACTATCTTTTTTGCCGCGCAAATCCAGATTGAGATTGAGGAAAGGGAGTAAATTAAGTTTTCGAATCACTGACTCAGGCCCATTGTCGAATCCTACTCAACAATTGTCGAATCCTACTCAGCCAAAAAAAGGGGGTACTTATGTATGGCAGAACGGGCCAACCTAGTCTTTCATAATAAAGAGATAGACGGAACTGCTATGAAACGGTTTATTAGCAGATTAATAGATCATTTCGGAATGGGATATACATCCCATATACTGGATCAACTAAAGACTCTGGGCTTCCATCAAGCTACTACTACATCAATTTCTTTAGGAATCGAAGATCTTTTAACAATACCCTCTAAAGGATGGTTAGTCCAAGACGCGGAACAACAGAGTTTTCTTTTGGAGAAACACTTTTATTATGGGGCTGTACACGCGGTAGAAAAATTACGCCAATCCGTTGAGATATGGTATGCTACAAGTGAATATTTGAAACAAGAAATGAATTCGAATTTTCGAATAACGGATCCTTCTAATCCAGTCTATCTAATGTCTTTTTCAGGAGCCAGAGGAAATGCATCTCAGGTACACCAATTAGTAGGTATGAGAGGGTTAATGGCGGATCCTCAAGGACAAATGATTGATTTACCTATTCAAAGCAATTTACGCGAGGGGCTTTCTTTGACAGAATATATAATTTCCTGCTACGGAGCCCGAAAAGGGGTTGTAGATACTGCTGTACGAACAGCAGATGCTGGCTATCTTACACGTAGACTTGTTGAAGTAGTTCAACATATTATTGTGCGTAGAAGAGATTGTGGTACTATCCAAGGTATTTCTGTGAGCCCTCAAAACGGGATGACGGAAAAACTTTTTGTCCAAACACTAATTGGTCGTGTATTAGCAGACGATATATATATTGGTTCACGATGCATTGCTTCTCGAAATCAAGATATTGGAATTGGATTAGTCAATCGATTCATAACCGCCTTTCGAGCACAACCGTTTCGAGCACAACCAATATATATTAGAACCCCCTTTACTTGCCGGAGCACATCTTGGATCTGTCAATTATGTTATGGGCGGAGTCCCACTCATGGGGATCTGGTCGAATTGGGGGAAGCTGTAGGTATTATTGCGGGTCAATCAATTGGGGAGCCAGGGACTCAACTAACATTAAGAACTTTTCATACTGGTGGAGTATTCACAGGGGGTACTGCCGACCTTGTACGATCCCCCTCAAATGGAAAAATCCAATTCAATGAGGATTTGGTTCACCCCACACGTACCCGTCATGGGCAGCCTGCTTTTCTATGCTATATAGACTTGCATGTAACTATTCAGAGCCAGGATATTCTACATAGTGTGAATATTCCGTTAAAAAGCTTGATTCTAGTGAAAAATGATCAATATGTAGAATCTGAACAAGTAATTGCGGAGATTCGTGCCGGAACGTCCACTTTGCATTTTAAAGAAAAGGTACAAAAGCATATTTATTCTGAATCAGACGGGGAAATGCACTGGAGTACTGATGTTTACCATGCACCCGAATATCAATATGGTAATCTTCGTCGATTACCAAAAACAAGCCATTTATGGATATTGTCAGTAAGTATGTGCAGATCCAGTATAGCATCTTTTTCGCTCCACAAGGATCAAGATCAAATGAATACTTATTCTTTTTCTGTTGATGGAAGATATATCTTTGACTTCTCAATGGCTAATGATCAAGTAAGCCATAGACTGTTGGATACTTTTGGTAAAAAAGATAGGGAAATTCTTTATTATTTAACGCCGGATCGAATCGTGTCCAACGGTCATTGGAATTTTTTCTATCCTTCTATTCTTCAAGATAATTCGGATTTGTTGGCGAAAAAGCGAAGAAATAGGTTCGTCGTTCCATTACAATATCATCAAGAACAAGAGAAAGAGCTAATATCCTGTTTGGGTATTTCAATTGAAATACCTTTTATGGGTGTTTTACGTAGAAATACTATTTTTGCTTATTTTGACGATCCACGATACAGAAAAGATAAAAGGGGTTCAGGAATTGTTAAATTTAGATATAGGACCCTAGAGGAAGAATATCGGACCCGAGAGGAAGAGTATAGGACTCAAGAGGAACACTCAGAAGACGAATATGAGAGCCCAGAGAACAAATATGGGACTCGAGAGGGAGAGGGCGAATATGAAATCCTAGAAGACGAATATAGGACTCGAGAAGACGAATATGAAACTCTAGAAGATGAATATGGGATCCTAGAAGACGAATATGGGACTCTAGAGAAAGACTCAGAGGAAGAATATGGGAGCCCAGAGAATGAATATAAGACCCGAGAGTACGAATATGGAACTCTAGAGGAAGACTCAGAAGAAGAATATGGGAGCTCTGAAGATGGCTCAGAGAAGGAATATGGGACTTTAGAAGAAGACTCAGAGGAAGACTCAGAGGAAGACTCAGAAGACGAATATGGGAGCCCGGAGGAAGATTCTATCTTAAAAAAAGAGGGTTTTATTGAGCATCGAGGAACAAAAGAATTTAGTCTAAAATACCAAAAAGAAGTAGATCGGTTTTTTTTCATTCTTCAAGAACTGCATATCTTGCCGAGATCCTCATCCCTAAGGGTACTTGACAATAGTATTATTGGAGTCGATACACAACTCACAAAAAATACAAGAAGTCGACTAGGTGGATTGGTCCGAGTGAAGAGAAAAAAAAGCCATACAGAACTCAAAATCTTTTCCGGAGATATTCATTTTCCTGAAGAGGCGGATAAGATATTAGGTGGCAGTTTGATACCGCCAGAAAGAGAAAAAAAAGATTCTAAGGAATCAAAAAAAAGGAAAAATTGGGTTTATGTTCAACGAAAAAAAATTCTCAAAAGCAAGGAAAAGTATTTTGTTTCGGTTCGACCTGCAGTCGCATATGAAATGGACGAAGGGATAAATTTAGCAACACTTTTCCCGCAGGATCTCCTGCAAGAAGAGGATAATCTCCAACTTCGACTTGTCAATTTTATTTCTCATGAAAATAGCAAGTTAACTCAAAGAATTTATCACACGAGTAATCAATTCGTTCGAACTTGCTTAGTAGTGAATTGGGAACAAGAAGAAAAGGGGGAAGCTCATGCTTCTCTTGTTGAGGTAAGAACAAATGATCTAATTCGCGATTTCCTAAGAATTGAGTTAGTCGAGTCTACTATTTCGTATACAAGAAGAAGGTATGATAGGACAAGTGTAGGACTGATTCCCAATAATAGGTTAGATCGCAACAATACCAATTCCTTTTATTCCAAGGCGAAGATTCAATCACTTAGCCAACATCAAGAAGTTATTGGCACCTTGTTGAATCGAAATAAAGAATATCCATCTTTGATGATTTTGTTGGCATCCAACTGTTCTCGAATGGGTTTATTCAAGAATTCGAAATATCCCAATGCGGTAAAAGAATCGAATCCTAGAATTCCTATTCGAGATATTTTTGGGTTCTTAGGCGTTATTGTACCTAGTATATCGAATTTTTCTTCATCTTACTATTTATTAACGCATAATCAGATCTTGTTAAAAAAATACTTGTTCGTTGACAATTTGAAACAAACCTTCAAAGTACTTCAAGGACTTAAATACTCTTTAATAGACGAAAATAAAAGGATTTCGAATTTCGACAGTAACATCATGTTGGAGCCATTCCATTTGAATTGGCACTTTCTCCATCATGACTCATGGGAAGAGACATCGGCAATAATTCACCTTGGACAATTTATTTGTGAAAATGTATGTCTATTTAAATCGCACATAAAAAAATCTGGTCAAATTTTCATTGTTAATATGGACTCCTTTGTTCTAAGAGCAGCTAAGCCTTATTTGGCCACTATAGGAGCAACTGTTCATGGTCATTATGGAAAAATCCTTTACAAAGGAGATAGATTAGTTACGTTTATATATGAAAAATCGAGATCTAGTGATATAACGCAAGGTCTTCCAAAAGTAGAACAAATCTTCGAAGCGCGTTCAATTGATTCACTATCGCCGAATCTCGAAAGGAGAATTGAGGATTGGAATGAACGTATACCAAGAATTCTTGGGGCTCCCTGGGGATTCTTGATTGGAGCTGGGCTAACCATAGCCCAAAGTCGTATCTCTTTGGTTAATAAGATCCAAAAGGTTTATCGATCCCAAGGGGTACAGATTCATAATAGACATATAGAGATTATTATACGCCAAGTAACATCAAAAGTAAGGGTTTCCGAAGATGGAATGTCTAATGTTTTTTTACCCGGGGAATTAATAGGACTATTGCGAGCGGAACGAGCAGCGCGGGCTTTAGATGAATCGATCTATTATCGCGCAATCTTATTGGGAATAACAAGGGCTTCCCTGAATACCCAAAGTTTCATATCTGAAGCAAGTTTTCAAGAAACTGCTCGAGTTTTAGCAAAAGCTGCCCTACGAGGTCGTATTGATTGGTTGAAAGGTCTGAAAGAAAACGTAGTTCTGGGGGGGATTATACCCGTTGGTACCGGATTCCTAAAATTTGTGCATCGTTCCCCACAAGACAAGAACCTTTATTTCGAAATTCAAAAAAAAAATCTATTCGCGTCGGAAATGAGAGATATTTTGTTTCTCCATACAGAATTAGTTTCTTCTGATTCTGACGTAACAAACAATTTCTATGAAACATCAGAGACCCCGTTTACCCCTATTTATACGATTTAAGTATACATAAAGCTATTTTTTTTTTACTTTAATTTAAACTATACTTTTGACCTTAGAATGCTAACAGGTCTGATTTTCGATTTTGTATTTTAATTGTATATTAATTTTAATAAGTAAAAGAAGTCAGTTAATTCATTAAGGCTATGTTTATATCGTGTATCAATGGTCAATTATGAGTAGAAGGTTCCATCGGAACAATTATTATTTATTTCAAGTTATTTCGGCTCTTTCTTAATCTTCAAAAATAAATTAATTCCGTAATGGTAAGACGAAAAAAAGAAAAAATGAAAAGGAAGTGTGGAAAAAATGACAAGAAGATATTGGAACATCAATTTGAAAGAGATGATAGAAGCAGGAGTTCATTTTGGTCATGGTATTAAGAAATGGAATCCTAAAATGGCCCCTTACATCTCGGCAAAGCGTAAAGGTACTCATATTACAAATCTTGCTAGAACAGCTCGTTTTTTATCAGAAGCTTGTGATTTAGTTTTTGATGCAGCAAGTCAGGGAAAAAGCTTCTTAATTGTTGGTACCAAAAAAAGAGCAGCGGATTTAGTAGCATCAGCTGCAATAAGGTCTCGTTGTCATTATGTTAATAAAAAGTGGTTCAGTGGTATGTTAACGAATTGGTCGATTACCAAAACTAGACTTTCTCAATTTAGAGACTTAAGAGCAGAAGAAAAAATGGGAAAATTCCACCATCTCCCAAAAAGAGATGCGGCAATCTTAAAGAGAAAATTATCTACCTTGCAAAGATATCTCGGCGGGATCAAATATATGACGAGGTTGCCTGACATTGTGATTGTCCTTGATCAGCAAAAAGAGTATATAGCTCTTAGGGAATGTGCCATTTTGGGGATTCCTACTATTTCTTTAGTCGATACAAATTGTGACCCAGATCTTGCGAATATATCGATTCCTGCAAACGATGACACTATGACTTCAATTCGATTAATTCTTAACAAATTAGTATTTGCAATTTCTGAGGGCCGTTCTCTCTATATAAGAAATCGTTGATTAAGAAGAATAGTGAATTCTCAAGCAACTGCGTAGATTTATAGGATTAGTTACTATTTTTTTTTGTTTTGCATAGATAAAAGAAGGGGAATATTGATATATATTAGAGGGTATTGATATATATTATGATCTAATGCGATTTCTTGGTATCCTAAATATAAGATTAATACTTCAAGTTGCTGAGTTGAGAAAGAGATGCTTGAATCAAAAGAATTCCTTTTTTGAAGTTCAATTTTTATCAGAGGACAATATGAATATTACACCATGTTCCATTAAAACACTCAAGGGGTTATATGATATATCGGGTGTAGAAGTAGGCCAACACTTCTATTGGCAAATAGGAGGTTTCCAAATTCATGCCCAAGTACTCATCACTTCTTGGGTCGTAATTACTATTTTGCTAGGTTCAGTTATCATAGCTGTTCGGAATCCACAAACCATCCCGACCGATGGTCAGAATTTCTTCGAATATGTTCTTGAGTTTATTCGAGACTTGAGCAAAACTCAGATTGGAGAAGAATATGGTCCCTGGGTTCCCTTTATTGGAACTATGTTCCTTTTTATTTTTGTTTCGAATTGGTCAGGTGCTCTTTTACCTTGGAAAATTATAGAGTTACCCCATGGGGAATTAGCAGCGCCCACAAATGATATAAATACTACTGTTGCTTTAGCTTTACTAACATCGGCGGCATATTTTTATGCGGGTCTTAGCAAAAAAGGATTGAGTTATTTCGAAAAATATATTAAACCAACCCCAATTCTTTTACCAATTAACATCCTAGAAGATTTCACAAAACCATTATCACTTAGTTTTCGACTTTTCGGAAATATATTGGCGGATGAATTAGTCGTTGTTGTTCTTGTTTCTTTAGTCCCCTTAGTAGTCCCTATACCGGTCATGTTTCTTGGATTATTTACAAGCGGTATTCAAGCTCTTATTTTTGCAACGTTAGCCGCAGCCTATATAGGTGAATCCATGGAAGGTCATCATTGAATTAACTAGTTTTCGAAATAGTCTTTTTTTTTTTTTAGCTTAGCCCAATTCATGCATGATTCCAGATACTCCTCTTAATTGGAAAACTAAATAGTTCGAAAGGCGTATGAATATACAACCTAGAGTTGTAGGAGAGAGAATAGACTATATTACGGAAGAGGTAAAGTATATATGCATTCAGGGGGGGGGGTCAGGTTAGATCTATATCCTTAATGCCTATAAGACAGTCATCTTTTGTGTGGCTTTCTAAGGGATGATTTTAGAATTGGATTCAATAGAAAATGAGAAAATACGCAAACAAAATAGAAGAAACAAATGTATATGGGATTTTTTTTTATTCCTAAGTTAGATTCATTATCTAATCCGATATGATATATAGAATTCCCTTCTATATGGAACTGGATTCCATATCTAGTTCTATGCAGCATATTGTTATCAATTGTATATCTTAATTTGATTCCTATTGGATTTGGATTAGTTCGATTTCAATAGGAGTTCTTCCTGTATTTCGTCTTTTATTACGTTAGATGAAGCGGAAAAAATGGGAACTCAAAGATATCGAAGAGTAAAAAAAAGGATGGAATAAAATAAAAGAGTGATTGGTTGAAAAGAAAGAGAAATAGAATAATAAGAATCATATGGATTTACACAAACCTCTAATGATTAGAAACTAAAAACGAGATCTCGAAGTAATTCGGACGATTTCGATTATCATTTATTTGTACTTATTAGTTATTTCTACCCAATAGAGCTTACAAGTTTGAAGTAATAATTTCTTGGTTGATTGTATCCTTAACCATTTTTTTTTTTTTTTGACACGAGGAACTCACCATGAATCCACTAATTGCTGCTGCTTCCGTTATTGCTGCTGGATTGGCCGTAGGGCTTGCTTCTATTGGGCCCGGAGTTGGTCAAGGTACTGCTGCAGGACAAGCTGTAGAAGGTATTGCGAGACAGCCAGAAGCAGAAGGTAAAATAAGAGGTACTTTATTGCTTAGTCTAGCTTTTATGGAAGCTTTAACAATTTATGGACTGGTTGTGGCACTAGCGCTTTTATTTGCGAACCCTTTTGTTTAATCCTAAAAAAGAAAATGAGTCCTTTAGATTAGATACTTTTTTCTTTTTTTAGTACATTGGTATTTGCTTATGTAATTCTAAGTATATCAATACTTTACTCCTATTTATTATATAATTTATTATTCTGGAAATTTTGGATTTATCGGGACAGACAATACCCTAGGAACCCCAAGAAGGGCTGATTTGAACATGATCAATTTAGAGGATATGCTCACCCTCTTCCTTCCCGTCCTTTGTTTAGGACAGTGGAAAGTATTTTTCCTTTTTAGGAATTTTGGGAACATTTCAACAAAGGAGATCTTTCAGAGGTCAAACGAGACCTAAGACTTAATCCAAAAGAAACTATTAGATTGAATCTATTTGCATTAAAAAAAATTGCATTAAAAAAACCGATCAAAAAAGGACGAGCGAAGTAAGTGATCGAAAAACTTTCTTCTTTGTTCATCCTATCTATAAGAGGAGAGCATATGAAAAATGTAACCCATTCTTTCGTTTTTTTAGCTCACTGGCCATTCGCTGGGAGTTTCGGGCTTAATACCGATATTTTAGCAACAAATCTAATAAATCTAACTGTAGTGGTTGGTGTATTGATTTTTTTTGGAAAGGGAGTGTGTGCGAGTTGTCTATTTCAAGAATAGATTGGATCTATCCAGCTGCACTTTAGAATATTTTTAGTATTTTTTGATAAATAAGAAAAGGTGCACGATCTCGACGAATTACTTCTGAATAACTTCAGAAATCATATGGAAGAACTATAGCATTTCGCGATTCATTGGTAAATTTACTTTGATTCTCTATAGACCAATAATGTGAGACCATTAACACGGTTAAAGCTAAACTGCTTGAAGTCCGGCCAAAAAGGGGTATTCTTTCTACAACTACATTAGTATTAGTCTCGAAATGCTTTAAACGGGAAACAGCTAGTGTAGAATTTATCTGATATAGAACACTCATATCGATAAAATAGTTTGAACTATTTACTAGAAGGGCACCCAGCCCTTTTTACAATGCCAAATCGACGACCTATGTATAAAAAAAGAGAAATTTTTTGGATTTGAAGAAAAAAGAAAAGGAATTCTATCAATTTTTATTTTCCATTTATTTAGTTTGTTTTTCTTAATGAAATTGAAATTATTAACTAACAGAGCAAACACAAATAAAGAAACAACTTTGCTGACCATGATAGATTTTTATCTAGTTGGAAGAGTCCTCTTAATATTCATATAGTCTTATATAAGTTTGGGTATATAGAAATACAAACAGAAAAGAGAAGATAGAGGATAGGCTCATTACATAAAAAAAAAGATATGGAAATAGCCATAATACATAGAAAAAAAGAAAGAAAGGAGCGGGAGAGCCAAATGAATCGAAAGATTCATGTTTGGTTCGGGAAGAGATCATAAAAATTGTATGTAAACTTAATAACAAGATAATCTACTTTCATTAAAAGATTTATTAGATAATCGAAAACAGAGGATCTTAAGTACTATTCGAAATTCGGAAGAATTGCGTAGAGGGACCCTTGAACAACTCGAAAAAGCTCGGATTCGATTACAGAAAGTCGAACTAGAAGCGGATGAGTATCGAATGAATGGATACTCTGAAATAGAACGAGAAAAAGAAAATTTGATTAATGCTACTTCTATTAGTTTGGAACAATTAGAAAAGTCTAAAAACGAAACCCTTTATTTTGAAAAAGAAAGGGCGATGAATCAGGTCCGACAACGGGTTTTCCAACAAGCTGTACAAGGAGCTCTAGGAACTCTGAATAGTTGTTTGAATACCGAGTTACATTTCCGTACGATTCGTGCTAATATTGGCATTCTCGGGGCCATAGAATGGAAGAAATAATTCAATTTATTAGGCTTTGAACTTCTACTTTTGTTTAGAATTTAGGCATTATTTTTCCCTTGCTTCCAAAAAAAAAATTCAAGAAACACTAATGGCAACCCTTCGAGTCGACGAAATTAATAAAATTCTCCGCGAACGTATTGAACAATATAATAGGAAAGTAGGGATTGAGAATATCGGTCGCGTAGTTCAAGTGGGGGATGGGATTGCTCGTATTATAGGTCTTGGTGAAATAATGTCAGGTGAATTAGTCGAATTTGCAGAAGGGACGAGAGGTATTGCTCTGAATTTGGAATCCAAAAATGTTGGGATTGTATTAATGGGCGATGGGTTGATGATACAAGAGGGAAGTTTTGTAAAAGCAACAGGAAGGATTGCTCAGATACCCGTGAGCGAGGCTTACTTGGGTCGTGTTATAAATGCTCTCGCTAAACCTATTGATGGGAGAGGCGAAATTGTCGCTTCAGAATCTCGCTTAATTGAATCTCCTGCTCCGGGTATAATTTCTAGGCGTTCCGTATATGAACCCCTTCAAACAGGGCTTATTGCTATCGATTCGATGATCCCCATAGGGCGCGGGCAGCGAGAGTTAATTATTGGGGACAGACAGACTGGCAAAACAGCAGTAGCCACAGATACAATTCTCAATCAAAAAGGGCAAGATGTAATATGTGTTTATGTAGCTATCGGTCAAAGAGCATCCTCCGTGGCTCAAGTAGTAACTACTTTCCACGAGGAGGGGGCCATGGAATACACTATTGTAGTAGCTGAAATGGCGGATTCACCCGCTACATTACAATATCTCGCTCCTTATACGGGAGCAGCCTTGGCTG